TTGGTGGTGGTCCCGCTTATGGGGTCAAATTTATACAGAAGATATTTTTCAATCTCATCGATCTCATAAGTATCATACCAAATCCCATCAATCGAATCACTTTTTCGAGAAATACGAGACATCTAAGTCATACAAGTAAAGAGATCTATTCATGGATAAGAAAAGGACAAAGGTTTCCGACTCATGATGAAATAGAATCCTGGATCGAGACCTGTGATTGGTTTTTGGATAAAGAGAGAGTTTACTCGTTTCATTTCTCCACCTTAAGGCCAGAAAAAGGGATTGATCAAATTCTATGGAGTCTGACTCATATTGATCATTTAGTAAAGAGTGACTATGGTTATCAAATGTTTGAACAAGCGGGAGCAATTTACTTACGATACGTAGTTGACATTCATCAAAAGGATCTAATGAATTATGAGTTCAATACATCCTGTTTAGCAGAAAGACGGATATTCCTTGCTCATTATCAGACAATCACTTATTCACAAACCTCGTGTGGGGCTAATAGTTTTCATTTCCCATCTCATGGAAAACCAAAACCCTTTTCGTTCCGCCTAGCCCTATCCCCCTCTAGGGGTATTTTAGTGATAGGTCCTATAGGAACTGGACGATCCTATTTGGTCAAATCCCTAGCGACAAACTCCTATCTTCCTTTCATTACGGTATTTCTGAACAAGCTGGATTTGAAAATAGTTATTGATGATCTCGATCCTGAGGACTATATGGAAGCGCTTGATGATGTGGATATTGATCGTATTGATGATGATAGCGATCCTGCTAAGGACTATATGGATGCGCTTAAAGATGTGGACGATATTGATGATCGTGACTCTATTTATTCGAACTTGGACTCGGACCCGGAGCTGAGGGAGGAGTATACGGCGGATGATGAGATACTTAGGTATATCATCGAGTTGGAAATAGACCTAGCTTCTATCAACTTGCAATTCGAATTGGCAAGAACAATGTCTCCTTGCATAGTATGGATTCCAAACATTCATGATCTGTATGTGGATGAGTCGGAGTCCCTCGGTTTATTATTGAACTATCTCTCCGGGGATTGTGAAAGACGGTCCACTAGAGATATTCTTGTTATTGCTTCGACTCATATTCCCCAAAAAGTGGATCCCGCTCTAATAGCTCCGAATAAATTAAATACATGCATTAAGATACGAAGGCTTCTTATTCCACAACAACGAAAGCACGTTTTCACCCTTTCATATACTAGGGGATTTCACTTGGAAAAGAAAATGTTCCGTACTAATGGATTCGGGTCCATAGCCATGGGTTACAATGCACGAGATCTTGTAGCAATTACCAATGAGGCCCTATCGATTAGTATTACACAGAAGAAATCAATTATAGACACTAATACAATTAGATTCGCTCTTCATAGACAAACTTGGGAGTTGCGAGCCCATGTAAGACCGGTTCCGGATCATGGGATCCTTTTCTATCAGATAGGAAGGGCTGTTGCACAAAATGTACTTATAAATAATTGCTGCCTTATAGATCCTATATCTATCTATATGAAGAAGCAATCATGTTACGAAGGGGATCCTTATTTGTACAAATGGTTCTTCGAACTTGGAACGAACATGAAGAAATTAACGATACTTCTTTATCTTTTGAGTTGTTCTGCCGGATCGATCGCTCAAGATCTTTGGTCTCTACCCGGACCCGATGAAAAAAATTGGATCACTTCTTATAGACTCGTTGAGACGGATTCTGATCTAGTTGATGGCCTATTAGAAGTAGTAGAAGGCGCTCTGGTGGGATCCTCGCTTCTTCGGCCCGAACCAAGGAATCCCTTAGAGATGATGGAAAATGGATCTCGTTCTATCTTTGATCGTAGATTTCTCTATGAATCGGAGTTTAAAGAATGGGCAGAAGGCACCGACCCGCAACAGTTAGCGGAGGATGCAGTCGATCACATAGTTTGGGCTCCTAGAATATGGCAATCTTGGGGCTTTCTATTTGATTGGATCGAAAGGCCCAATGAATTGGAATTTCCCTATTGGGCCAGGTCATTTCGGGGCAAGCCGATCATTTCTGATGAAGTTAATGATGAATATTTTGATTATGCATTTTATGGTGAAGGGGATGGTGGATATGATGAAGAGGATGAGCTTCAAGAGAATGATTGGGAGTTCTTGCAGAGTGAAACCATGGAGTACCCGGGACGAGATAGATCTTCCAAAGAACAAGTCTTTTTTCGAAAAGGCCAATTCATTTGGGACCCTGGAGATCCACTCTTTTACATATTCAACGACGAGCTCTCTGTCTTTCTGTTTTCACATCGAGAATTCTTTGCAGATGAAGAGATGTCAAAGGGGCTTCTTCTGACTTCCCAAAGGGAGACTCTATATAAACGCGGGTTTAGCAAGAAACCGAAAGAAAAGTACTTCGAATTTTTTATTAATCGCCAGAGACGGAGACGGCTTCGAACCATTAGTTCATTATATAATAGATCTTTCCGTTCTAATATTCAATCCGC